CAGAAAAAGGCAGGGGCGGATAGCGGGAATCGAACCCGCGTCTTCTCCTTGGCAAAGAGAAATTTTACCATTCAACTATATCCGCATTTTTCTTTCTTATCGTCCCTGATACGTAATATATCAATTCTATTTGAATTGAGCTGTGTCTGATATCTATTAGGGGTAATTCAAAAAGTTGAAATAGAATATCTAAATAATAGCCATATCTATCTTTCTATTCAAAATAGAATATTTTCTATTCCTATTCGTTTCTATTAAGAATATATAGATAGATTCTTCTTTTTTTCTATAATAGAATTCAAATTAGTCTTTTATATACTATTTTTATTTACTAGACTATTGTCAATATATTTGAATATATTAACATATAGAATATTCCTATTCTATTCCTATTTTCTTATTTTTATATTTTTATATTTCTATAAAAATATTATATATTATTATATTTATTTAATTATTCTATTTATTTAATATATATATATTATTTATATTTCTTTTATTTCTCTTGTTTTTGGTTTTACTATATATCATCTTAAGGTTAAGTATAAGATATAATCATCTTAAGTATAAGATCTAAGATTTTTCCAATAAATAGAAGAAGTTTGACCCCTCCCTATAATAATAATGTTTTCGTTTTCTTTATTTGTGGGGTCTTATATATTCCATTTTCATGTGCCTCACAACCCGAAAGAATTCGGGGGGAGGGGTCATTTCGTTTTTTGATCTAGAATGAATAGTTTCAAGAGATGAGAGAATTAAGAATACCCACTAGAAATACTAATCCAATCCATAATGATGTACCGGAAAAGACAACATTTTTGTTACTCGACCAACCATCAGGAGAAGCAAATACAACAGGGACACTAATCAATAAAATGGATGAAGTAGCAATTAATGCAAAAACAGCTAATTGGAAAGCAATAGTCATGTTTCTAATCCTCCAATTTACCAACAAAAGAACTATACCATTTGATCCCCCAACCCCTTAGACCCCTTTTTTTAATCGACAAAAGATTTGTAATGGAATAAAAAACGCATTATATTGTGGAGGGTTTTATCATGAATCCTTTTATATGACACCCCTTTTGAGGGATCGAGGGGTAGTTTTTTTTTTACTTCACACACAAAAGGGCATGCTGGATCATGCATATATACGGATAGAGAACTAGACCAATAGATTCACATTGGATATCTTTACCAGATAAAAAGGGTATCAATTCGTATGGTCATGTTCTATTCAGTGGAATAAAGATAAAATAGAAATTAGCTTTTGGAGAGATGGCTGAGTGGTTGATAGCTCCGGTCTTGAAAACCGGTATAGTTCGAAAGAACTATCGAGGGTTCGAATCCCTCTCTCTCCTTTTTCTTGGCGAATGGGTTTTTTTCTTTTATTGATTTAGGTTGGCTCGGTTTTTTCGGGCTCGGCGGCTATATCACCACTTAGCCGAGCCCGAAAAAAGATGAAATATAAATGAATTGAAAAAAAAATACTTTTTCAATATGATCTATCTGCTCGACTCAACCCAATACAATATGTATAGTAAAATCAAAGTGATTCTTACGTCAAGCATTGGATTTCATGTATCAATTAAGAGGAGTCATGAAAAGAACAGGTTCCAAATCTCGATCAATTCCTTTTTCAAATCCTGCGGCAGCTGCGCGAGCTCTTCCCGCGTGCCATAAATGACCTACGAATAGGAAGAATCCTAGAACAAAATGAGAAGTAGCTAACCAACTTCTAGGAGAGACATAATTGACTGCATTAATCTCTGTAGCTACGCCACCCACGGAATTTAAAGAACCTAAAGGAGCATGAGTCATATATTCCGCGGAACGACGTTCTTGCCAAGGCTGTATGTCTTTTTTCAGTCTACTCAAGTCCAAACCATTGGGACCCCTTAGAGGTTCTAACCAAGGAGCACGCAGATCCCAAAACCGCATAGTTTCTCCCCCAAAAATAACTTCTCCGGTCGGAGAACGCATTAGATATTTACCTAAACCGGTAGGTCCTTGAGCAGATCCTACATTAGCGCCAAGACGTTGGTCTCTAACTAGAAAAGTAAATGCTTGAGCTTGAGAAGCTTCTGGTCCAGTGGGACCGTAAAACTCACTAGGATAAGCAGTATTATTAAACCATACAAAGCAACAAGCTATAAAACCAAAAACGGATAAAGCACCTAAACTATAAGACAAGTAAGCTTCTCCAGACCATACTAGTGCACGCCGAGCCCATGCAAAGGGCTTGGTTAAGATATGCCAGATTCCACCAAGTATACAAATGGAACCCAACCATACATGCCCTCCAATTATGTCTTCCAAATCGTCCACACTAACAATCCAGCCTTCTCCCCCAAAAGGTGATTTTAGTAAATAACCAAATATAATACTTGGACTAAGGGTTAAGTTCGTAATTTTTCTGACATCTCCCCCTCCTGGAGCCCAGGTATCATATATACCCCCAAAATAAAAAGCCTTAAATACTAGAAGAAAAGCCCCTATA